ACCTTACTCTATATTTTTTCATATCTCAACAAAATTAACAATTTGCATTTCTAAAAATATATTATATGTAATATAATAAAAGAAAAACATACAGAAAAATCAAAACAATTACTCTTTCGACACAAGAAAAGGGGGTGTAGGCAACTCCTTTTCTTGTGTCGAAGACTAGGAAGACAAATAACCCCTCCTAGAATTAGTTGTTCCCCGCATTATCCGTTCTATTCACCAATATTACTTATGTCTAGTATCAAATTGTATTCTATTGAGATATTGATACATTTTATCACTTTAAACTCTGGCAAGAGTAAGATACCCTTTAATTTTAAATTTTAATGGGTAAAATAAAAAAGTCGTCTTATTTTTTTTTTTCAAAACCTACATGCTGTGGATAAGAATGGAGTACAAGGAATTCCCAGCATCTAGTAGAAAAAGAAGATAAATGATCAAAAGGTTTTTCAAAATTTCATTTTTTTGATTATGCACAATTACCAACAAGAATTTTGTTCTTTTTACGAACTTGAAGTTGATAAATACGCGAGTCTAGAAATTCATTTCTGCCAATTGAACCTTCTCAAACTGTTTCTTTTTAAGAACCAAAAATATTTGTGCCAAAATAACAGATGCCAAGAAGAACAAAAGGCCTTGAACACGTAATGGGTCTTGAAGTACTATTTCTGCATCTCCCTGACCAAATCCACCCACATTAGGATTACTCGTTAATGGTTGATCCAATTTGATAGATTCGCCCTCTGAAACAAGAAGTTCTGGTCCTGGAGGGATAATATCAACCACTTGGCGTCCATCCGATACATCTGTTATGGTTATTTCATACCCCCCCTTCTCTTTTCGTATTATTTTATTTACTATACCCGCTGCTGTAGCATTATAAACTGTATTGTTACTCTTGCTCCCGTCGGGATAAATCTGACCCCGGCCCCTGTTACCACCTACGTATATAGGATATTTTAGAAAGTGGACGTCCTTCTTAGTAGCAGGGTCGGGGGAAAGAATAGGAAAGGTGATTTCACTATATTTCTTACCGGGGACGGGGCCTACCACAAGAATATTTTGTTTATTGGGGCGGTAGCTCTGAAAAGACAAATTGCCCATTTTTTCTTTCAGTTCCGGAGAAATACGATCGGGAGGGGCTAATTCAAACCCCTCCGGTAAAATAAGAACAGCCCCCACATTCAAACCCCCTTTTTTACCATTAGCAAGAACTTGTTTCAGTTGCATATCATAAGGAATTCGAACTACTGCTTCAAATACAGTATCAGGAAGTACTGCTTGTGGAACTTCAATCTCCACGGGTTTATTAGCTAAATGACAATTGGCACATACAATACGCCCTGTTGCTTCTCGTGGATTTTCATAACCCTGTTGTGCAAAAATGGGATATGCACTTGAAATGGATGTCCAAGTTATGATATATATCATAAGCGATACGGAAATAGATCGAGTAATCTGTTCCTTTATCCAAGAAAAAGTATTTCTAGTTTGCATGGTCCAATCATTAAGCCCAAAATTTCTACAATAAATTTGGGTAGGTTGCTAGTATAGTTCCCTATCCACGATTCTGCTATTTACTAGAATAATATAGGAAAAATCCCCCGATGGCTAGAAATACAACCGAAATAAGTACATTTTCAAAGGCTTGCTTATGTACAATTACAAAGTAACAAACGCTCTAATCGGATTAGATTAATATCAGTAGATCATTTATCAGTCATTCATTGAATGATAAATAACTACAAGTGATGGAGATAGACGATTTAAATAACGGAAAATCCAATATTTAAAAATAGTATCGAGAATGACTGGAAAAGTGGAAACAAGACCAGATATGATTTGGTCATTATGACCAAATCCAAAATCTTTGTAGACAGAACCAATCATCAGTTCCCAGCCGTGTGGTGAATGGAATCCGATACATAAATCCGTTAATAAAAGAATAGAAAAAGCCTTGACTGTGTCGCTTAAGTTATATAGGAATTCCTGAGTCCAAGAGTTAAGAATAACAAGTTCCTCATTACCAAAAAAAGAATAACCGCTTAGAATAGCAAAACAGATTATATTTGTCGAGAAGTGCAAAATTGTATGGATACGGTCCTCGTTGTGTATCTTGATTAATTGGATCGTTTCCATGTGGATTCCGATATGAAGTTTTTGTAGATGTATCTCCGAGTATTCCTTGATCATTTCCTCCAAGAAGAGGAGTTCCTCTAATTCTATGAATTTTTCTACAATACTCTTTTCTTGAATATCATTCAAGAAAATTTCGGATTTCCCGAGATTCCACCAATTAGTAACCCAAGATTCGATATTTTTATTAAATGAGAGAGAAACCCACCAGGGTAAAAATACTATAAATACAAGATAGAAAAGAGGAGTGAATGCTTTCTTTTTTGTCATTTTTCATCTATCTGTGAATTGTTAATCAACCCACCCTATTCGTCGACTGTATGCAATCTAATAATTCTTTCACACATGAGTTCTATACAAAGGGTCGAGCGTATGAATCCGTTTTTTGATATTTTTGGTTAGTCTTTGAATCTAGAAAGAATACCGAAATAGACTAAGAAATTGATTTGAATAAATAATAAAAAGAAAATATCTTTTTAGATATCTTAATTGGACAAATTGGATTAAGTAATGAAGTCTCCTTTCGATAAATAAACGAAAGAATTTCTTTAAATAAGAAATTTAGTAATTAATATTATTCAGATTTTGAAATGAAAGAACTTCCTTTTCTATTTTTTATCAAAATATTGGATCTTTTGATAAAAAAATAGAAAATTTTTTTTATTTCAAAAGAGTTTGATATATGAGATTAATCTATATCTATTATTTCGATTTATTACTTGTTTTTTTATTAAATTGCGCGGATTTTCATACGCATAAAAGACCCCAAGACAAATCAAATAAGTGATTTTCTTTTTTAGGGTTTTTCCGTATACGTCTGCTTTGGGGCAAATAAACATTATAATACGGTTATGTTATAATTATGTTAAGGTAGGATTTTTTCATTTTTTCTATCCTGCTATTATTCCTCAGTCCGCTTCTATTTATTTCTATTTATCAAAATACTTCAATATACTTCAATTGGTACGCGCAAGAAATACGCCAATTCGGCAGCTTTTTGTTCAATTTCTCGTGGAGTCAAATTTTCATCAGTACGGGTCAAGGGAATGGCCCCTCGGCCTCTTAGGTCCATATAAAGGACACGGCGAGCATAAATACCCTCTTTAACTTCTATTCTAACGGACTGAATATCTTTTATAAGGAATTGGAGGAATATGCGACGATTTTTTCCAGGAAATCCCCAACGAAAAATACATACTATTCCTTCCTTTTTATCGAATCGATCATAACCACTACCTATATTCCAGGAAATTGTGCACCACAAATAGGAACTAATAAAGAGACCCGCAATTCCGTAGAAAGACATCACGATTCCTTGTGGGAAAAAAACGATTTGCTGGGACGGAAAAAAAGATATCAAATTTCTACCAAGATAACTGGAAATTCCAACCAATAAGAATCCTAACGAACCTAAAAAAAGGATAAAGGCCCAGCAGAAATTACTTATTTTTCGAGATCCTCTTATTAGTTCTATCCATATATGTTCTGATCGCCAACTCATACTTGATCCGATTTCATTTTATTGGAATTGAGAGAATATCCAAAATTAATTTGACTTTACTTTTTTTGTTTCCGAAATAACTCTCATCAACTAGCACTAGTTTGATGTAAACCTTTAGGAATAATTCATCAAATTGGTTAGATCTAAAATAACAACATACCCTTCGTACGATCCCAATAGAAAAAAAAAGTCTACCCACTTTCACTTTCTATTTCATCCACCCAGCCATCTCGATCGATTTAAAAATAAAAAGAGAAAAAAGTCATTTACTCATATATTATCTTTTTGCCAACATAAGAGCTTTTTCCTGGGGAAATCGCATGTTATGCCATATTCCAATAAATAGATATCTGTTTTATGATACAAGTCTCAGTTTTGAAAAAACAAAGAATGAGATTGATTCCCATCAAATCTAAACAATCTCGTTTTTTTGAACATAAAGAAATAAAGAAGCCATTGAAATTGCCGGAAATACTAGACCCACTAAAGGCACAAAAATAGAGGGAAGGTTAAAATCTGTCATAAAAAGGATACCTCGATTGACTATTTGTATCTGTTATTATTTTTAAATAAAGATATCTTCTAATAATTATAATTAAGAATTGTAATTCTTATTAATTTAAAAAGACAATAAATTCTTAGTAGAAATCTATCTATATATCTAATTAATATTTTATTAATTAAAAAATAAAAAAGACATCTAAGTGATTATATAGATCAACTTTATTATTTTTATTTGTTTGTCTTCTATTTTTTATAAATATCTAATTTAATAAATAAAAAATTTCTGACAGATTATTGAAAGATTTGTTAGAATCCGACCCAACAGGGTTTTGACCCCAAAGGGGATTTTGGGGACATAGAGAAAGATACAAAATCCTATATCTATATTTGATATATATATATACGTAAGATGGGAAGAAGAAATTTGGTTTATTTGTCTAATTTCATCTTTTATCTTGTTAATTGAGGCTTCTTAATTAGTAATCAGAAATATAGGTAAAAAAAGAGTTATCCTCCACTTTCACTTTTGTTTCTTTCTACAATTAGATCTTATGTGACCAAAGAAAACTCCTCGTCTACTACAAATCAAACAAATCAACTTTGTTTTCTACTTGATTCAATTTTGATCTAAAGGAAAGAAAGCATGGAGCTTCAATAGCTCACTCAGAACGCTTTTTAAAAGATTACGCGGTATGATTTGGTCGAATAAGCCCTTCTCCTTCTGGAATAAGTATTCGGCCTCTTGTGAACCCTCAGGTACTGTTTTATTCAATGTTTGTTCAATGACTCTTTTACTTGCAAATGCAATGTAAGCATTGGGTTCGGCAATAATGATATCGCCCAACATACCAAA